CCAACCCCCCCCCCCCCTTTTTTTAATTTCTATTCTAATCCCTTACTTTGTTTTAAGTATCTAAATATATAAAGAAAAATAAATAATTAAGTAAAAATCTAAATAATAAACAATTAGCTCTTGACAGTGATATATTTTGTAGTTGTATATGTAAATCCTAGATGTGAAAATATGCGGAATTCATCAAGAAAGGATATAAGAAGAATAAGCGGAAATCAATACGCTAAAATAACAAACAATGGCTAATGCCATAAAAATAATGAATCTATAAATAGAGTTCGGGTTCGAATTCCATAGATAATATGGATAGGATTATCTATAATGATAGAGAAATGAAAGACTTCATCATGATTTTGAATTAATCTACTTGATATTTTAAAAATGAGGTGGTTGAACTTGAAACTTCACTCATTGAATGAGCAAACAATTGAATTGGATTCAGTTGGATCGTATCAACGAAATCGAGTACTAAACTCCCCGTTCTTATTGAATTAACCGATCAACCTGTTATCGGACATTTTTTTTCGGTTTGCAAAAAATAATACTTTATTATTATGAGAATCAATCCTACTACTTCTGGTCCTGGGGTTTCCGCACTTGAAGAAAAAAACCTGGGGCGTATCGTTCAAATCATTGGGCCGGTACTGGATGTAGCCTTTCCACCGGGAAAGATGCCTAATATTTACAACGCTTTGGTAGTTAAAGGTCAAGATACTCTTGGCCAACAAATTAATGTAACTTGTGAGGTACAGCAATTATTAGGCAATAATCGAATTAGAGCTGTAGCTATGAGTGCTACAGACGGTCTGATGCGAGGAATGAAAGTGATTGACACAGGAGCTGCTCTAAGTGTTCCAGTCGGCGGAGTGACTCTCGGACGAATTTTCAACGTTCTTGGAGAACCTGTTGATAATTTAGGGCCTGTAGATACGCGCACAACATCTCCTATTCATAGATCTGCGCCTGCTTTTATACAGTTAGATACCAAATTATCTATTTTTGAAACAGGAATTAAAGTAGTGGATCTTTTAGCTCCTTATCGCCGTGGAGGAAAAATCGGACTATTCGGAGGGGCTGGAGTAGGTAAAACGGTACTCATCATGGAATTGATCAACAACATTGCCAAAGCTCATGGAGGGGTATCCGTATTTGGCGGAGTAGGCGAACGTACTCGTGAAGGCAACGATCTTTACATGGAAATGAAAGAATCTGGAGTTATTAATGAACAGAATATTGCAGAATCAAAAGTAGCCCTAGTCTATGGTCAGATGAATGAACCGCCGGGGGCTCGTATGAGAGTTGGTTTGACTGCCCTAACCATGGCGGAGTATTTCCGGGATGTTAATGAACAAGACGTACTTCTATTTATTGACAATATTTTTCGTTTCGTCCAAGCGGGATCCGAAGTATCTGCTTTATTAGGCAGAATGCCTTCTGCTGTAGGTTATCAACCGACTCTTAGTACAGAAATGGGTTCTTTGCAAGAAAGAATTACTTCTACCAAAGAGGGATCCATAACTTCCATTCAAGCAGTTTATGTACCTGCGGACGATTTGACTGACCCCGCTCCTGCCACAACATTTGCACATTTAGATGCCACTACCGTACTATCAAGAGGGCTGGCTGCCAAAGGTATCTATCCAGCAGTAGATCCTTTAGATTCAACATCAACCATGCTCCAACCTCGGATCGTTGGCGAGGAACATTATGAAACCGCGCAAAGGGTTAAGCAAACTTCACAACGTTACAAAGAGCTTCAGGACATTATAGCTATTCTTGGGTTGGACGAGTTATCCGAAGAGGATCGTTTAACCGTAGCAAGAGCACGAAAAATTGAGCGTTTCCTATCACAACCCTTCTTCGTAGCAGAAGTATTTACCGGTTCCCCGGGAAAATATGTTGGTCTAACAGAAACAATTAGGGGGTTTCAACTGATCCTTTCCGGAGAATTAGATAGTCTTCCTGAGCAGGCCTTTTATTTGGTAGGTAACATCGATGAAGCTACCGCGAAGGCTATAAACTTAGACGAGGAGAGCAAATTGAAGAAATGACCTTAAATCTATGTGTACTGACTCCTAACCGAATTGTTTGGAATTCCGAAGTGAAAGAAATCATTTTATCTACTAATAGTGGCCAAATTGGTGTATTACCAAATCACGCGCCTATTGCCACAGCTGTCGATATAGGCATTTTGAGAATACGTCTTAATGACCAATGGTTAACAATAGCTCTGATGGGTGGTTTCGCTAGAATAGGCAATAATGAAATAACCGTTTTAGTAAATGATGCGGAGAAGGGCAATGACATTGATCCGCAAGAAGCTCAGCAAACTCTTGAAATAGCGGAAGCTAACTTGAGTAGAGCTGAAGGAAAAAGACAAACAATTGAGGCGAATTTAGCTCTCAGACGAGCCAGGACTCGAGTAGAGGCTATTAATTCTCGTAACTAGTTGTTCTTGGTGTGGTGCGGCCAAAAAAAAAAAATAAGTTGTGTTTATACACCATATTTTGGATTCTGCTGATCCAATACAATCAAGTGTAATCGGATTCTGATGCAACGAAAAAAATTCAATCAATTCAATAGAATACGAATAGCAGGGAATGGAAAAGATACAAAATTTAGAAAATAAAAAAAAAAAAAGGTGGGTAGAAATACTTATTAGATACCATTGACTGCGGTATCTAATAAGTTCTACCTACTATTGGATTTGAACCAATGACTCCCGCCGTATGAAAGCAATACTCTAACCACTGGGTTAAGTAGGCCATTTATCATCACAAAGAAAAAAAAAAAAAGAGACCCATCACATCGATGGATTATAGATAGAATTTGACTTCTAAGCAATACCCGCCTTTCACAGGAAACAGATCAGAGATCAAGGATATCGGATCTATAGAATATTCATCTTGACAAGAAAGTAAATACAGATTAAAATATTTATCACAAACATAAGGGCTATAGCTCAGTTTGGTAGAGCACCTCGTTTACACGCGCGCCAATGTTTTTCAGAGGAGTCCATCGTGCAATCAACAGATTTTCTCTTATTGAGAAATTGATGTCTTACTCCATGGATTCGAGAGAACAAGAGAACAATAGCCTGACAAATATTTGATTGGTCCAATTCCGGCACCGTTTTAGGCGCCAAACGGAACCCATCATAGATTTGATAATTGATAAGGTAAATATCCAGTCCATTCAATGCTAGGCATAATGAGTATAGTATAAGGACCTCAAAAAATCTCTTTTCGTCCTATGAACTTTAAGGTGTATGAAGTTTCATATTTGACGCTTTTGGGAGAGCGATAGAGACTCCATTTAACTTAGGTTGATCTAGGCCATAGGCAGACCTACGTCAAGGTAACTCTTCTTTGAAACACTTTGGTATTGCTCATGGGCGGAAATCTCAATACTGAACTGCATCAGAGCACGTGGAGCCATCTCGTTATCTTTCTGTCAAGAAAAATATGGCGGACTTGCTGATATTTATATCAGTTCATGAAAGAGCCCAATGCAAAAAAAGTGCATGTTGGGTCTTTGAAACAGTTCGAATCATTTCAGTAATAAGAAGTTTGATCTGTTTTACCGAGAAGGTCTACGGTTCGAGTCCGTATAGCCCTAAATTGAAATTCATTTTAATTTCAATGGAACCAATCGGCCTTTTTCAATTTTGAAGAAACAAACTTATTAGTCTTCATATTCATAAATCTTCGTGGTTGAATTACATAATACGATTTTTTCCTTCCTACCCACGATACGATCATATAGCCCTAAATTGAAATTCATTTTAATTTCAATGGAACCAATCGGCCTTTTTCAATTTTGAAGAAACAAACTTATTAGTCTTCATATTCATAAATCTTCGTGGTTGAATTACATAATACGATTTTTTCCTTCCTACCCACGATACGATCAAAGAATCCTTTTCTTTGGTATACCTAATAGAAGTGAATTTTTGAAATAAAAATAATGACGCGGGTCCAGGTAAAAACTACAATTAGATCCAATCCAAATGGAATCGAATAGTAAATCACACGGATCTTGGACTGGGCTATACAATATATATATATTTTATATCCCAATATATTTATACTCCAGCCCTATTGCTCATCATTCCAAATTGCAATTCTACCGACGCTGACTTTCGGTGGGGGTCCGCTTGAATTTGGACGAGTTAGGAAACCCCCGGCCTGTCGCCTTTATTGTGCGGAAAAGCAGCCCGGCCTGTCGCCTTTATTGTGCGGAAAAGCAGCCCAAATTCATTATCTTTGAAACAAGGGGTTGGGTTTAATTGAAATCCATTAGTGTTTGCGCCCTTTCGATTTCCGTGAGTTGGTTTTAGCATTTGGTCTGTCGAATCGTCCGCGCGAGTCCATTCTATTAGAAATATATTTTTTTATAGATCAGAATCAGATCAGTTACTATTACTATTTGGCTGACTCTATTGCCGTGCTGCGCCACAGTGTATAGATTTCCTTCAAAATAAAACAATTTTTACTGATATCAAAACTAACCCACTAACCCTTCGGGTTGTCTTACTAGGTAGGCGTTATTCCTTTTTTTTAACGTCCAGCCATTTCGAGTACTAAAGATCGGTATTTGGAATGCTGAATCTTTGAAGACTTCGAACTCTAATTTATATTTAATAACTCGATTTTTTTGCGCAGGCCGGGATAGTATAGGTTCAAGTTCCAAGCAAAGCCTGTAATGGAATTTGGCGATAGGAATCTAGGAGTTGTTATGTTATATGTATATGATGTTAGAGGAGATTAAGGGTTCCTTGCAATTAAATCTATTCAATCTCAGACAGAGAGAGATAATAGAATTGATCAATGCGTTTTAATGTGTTCTGTAGAAGCAATCAATTTATATCTTAATCTTAATGTAATGATTAATCTTAATGTAATGAAAAGACTATACCATGATTATATTCATATTATTATTATTTTAGTTTAATATTAATATGAAAATCAAATAAATCTTAATTTTTATTATTAATATAT